TAGCCAAATAAGGCTTAGCCGATCGTATTACCACAGAATCAACTTGAAGAATTAGAACTTGACCCGATTTTAAATGTGGTCCTTTTTTGGCTATACATACATTTTCACAAAGAAACTGCCCAAGACTAACGATTGTAGATGTCTCTTCACAATAATTGTAATGGAGAAAATACCAATTCAAATTTAATGGATTCAAAATGATGTTACTGCAGGAATAGGGATTATAAATTTTACCATTTTCATCCAGTAAATAATATTTAAGTATTTGAAAAATCTGTTTTAAATTATCAAGTTGGAAATAGTTAGTTACCAAGATCTGATTATGGGTTATTAAATGGGAAAATAAATCAAAATTAGAAATTGGAAAGCCTGTTCCTAAGGGGCCCAACAAATTCCTAATTGGAATTAGGGGGTCTTTTTTGATTAATTCTTTTAGAATATTGGGAGATTTTACATCGTTGAATGGGCCTATTCGAGAACAATTGGATGATGACAAAATTATCAAAGACTGAGATTCCTTATTTCGATTCAATAACGTATGAATAGTTCCTTGATTTGGATTAAGGGATTCTTGAATCCTTGCCTTGGAATAGGAATAAATGGAAGAAAATGGATTGACATTAGCGCGATCTGATCCATTCTCAGAGATCAATCCTGAACCCGATAGATCGTTCCTTTTTCCGGTATACGAAATAGGTGACTTTGCTAAGTCGATTCTTAGAAAATCTCTAATCAAACCATTTGTCCTTATTTCAACAAAGGAAGCACAGGCCTTTTCAATCTTTTTGTCTTGGTCCCAATTCAACACTAAACAAGTCCGAACTAATTGAATACTTGTGTCCCAAATTTCAAGAATTGGGTCGTAATAAAGGATATAATTGACAACTCGAAGTTGTAGATTATCACTTTCCTGCAAGAGATCCGGCGGGAAAAGTCTTCCTAAATTTATACCATCCGTTTTTTTATATGGGACTACGGGTTGAACCAAAACAAAATATTTTTTTTCATACCTGGAAAGTTTCATTCGTTGGATATATAGCCAATTTTTTAATTTTTTGTATTCTTTGGAATTTTGTTTTCCCCCTCCTGGTGGTATCAATCGGAATGCCTTATTTGTCTTTCCAGGAAAATGGATATCTCCAGAAAATATTATCAGTTTAATTTTTTCTGCTTTTTTCTTCACTCGGACCAATCCGCCTACCCGACTTCTTCTATTTAAAGTGATTTGTGTATCTACCCCAATAATACTATTGTGCCGTACCATTATGGAAGAAGATTCGGACAAAATGTGGACTTCCACGGGAATAAAAAAAAAAGGATTGACTTCCTTTTGGTATTTTGGCCAAAATACCTTGACTCCTCGATACTCAATCAAATCCTCTTCGTTGACGATTGAATTCAGTTCTCTGGTCTCATATTTAGTAAGTCCCGAGCTCTTTCTGATATAGCGAGGATCATCGAAATAAGCAAGAATACTATTTCTACGGAGAATACCATTTCTGGGGATTTCAATTGAGATACCTGAAGAAGGTATTAGTTGGTTCTCGCCTTCTTGAATTGATTCGAGTGGGATGATGACTCTATTTCTTCGCCTCTTTGCCAATAAATAAGAATTCCCCTCGAGAATGGCCGGATATCTAAGATTACAACGACCAATACATGTCATTCGATTAAGTTCTGAATAATCAGGAATCCTATCTCCTTTTTGATTTTTACCAGAAAAATACGAACTAAAAAATTTGTGTCTCACTTGATTATTAGTTACTGAGGGGTTAGAAATATATCTTCGCTTAACAGAAAGAGAATAAGCGTTCATTTGATCTTGATCCTTGTGGATCGAACAGGGGCCTAGACTGGATTTCCAGGGCTCCCCTAATAATATCCATAAATGACTTGTTTTTGGTAAGAGATGAATATTACCATATGTGAATTCAGGTGCATGGTACACATCGGTATTCCAGTGCATTTCACCTTCTGAGTCAGAATAAATATGTTTTCGAACCTTCTCTTTCAAATTCAAAGTGGATGTTCTCGCGCGAATCTCAGCAATGATTTGTTCTGATTCTACATATTGATCGTTTTGAACTAAGAGAAAACTTTTGGGCGGAATACACACATTGTGTATAATATCTTCACTCTCAATAGTTACATACAAGTCTCTAGAACATAGAAAAGCAGGATGTCCATGACGTGTACGTGTCGGATGAACCAAATCCTCATTGAATTTTATTTTTCCATTAGAAGGGGCTCGCACGTGTTCTGCAGTACCCCCTGTGAATACCCCGCCGGTATGAAAAGTTCTTAATGTTAATTGAGTGCCCGGTTCTCCAATCGATTGACCTGCAATAATACCTACAGCTTCTCCCAATTCGACCAGGTCATCATGAGCTGGACTCCGGCCATAACATAATTGACAAATCCAAGATGTACTCCTACAAGTAAAGGGGGTTCGAATAGAGATGGGTTGTGCTCTAAAAGTTATAAATCTATTGACAAGCCCAACCCCAATATCTTGATTTCTAGTAGCAATGCATCGCGAACCTATATATATATGATCTGCTAATACACGCCCAATTAATGTTTGGATAAAAATCCTGTCCGCCATCATTCCATTTCGAGGACTTACAGAAATACCTCGGACGGTGCCACAATCTGTTCGACGTACAACAATGTGTTGAACTACTTCAACAAGTCTGCGCGTGAGATATCCTGCATCTGATGTTCGAATAGCGGTATCCACAACTCCTTTACGGGCTCCGTAGCAAGAAATAATATATTCTGTTAAAGAGAGTCCTTCACGTAAATTGCTTTGAATGGGTAAATCAATCATTTGTCCTTGGGGATCCGACATTAATCCTCTCATACCTACTAATTGATGTACCTGAGAGGCATTTCCTCTGGCTCCCGAAAAAGACATTATATGCACTGGATTAAAAGGATCGGTCATCCGAAAATTAGGATTCATTTCTTGTCGCAAATATTCACTTGTGGCATACCAGATCTCGATCGATTGACGTAATTTTTCTACCGCGTGTACATTCCCATAATGATGGTGTTTTTCCAAAATAAAACTTTGTTGTTCAGCGTCTTGAACTAGCCATCTTTTAGAAGGTATTGTTAAAAGATCATCAATTCCTAATGAAATGGATGCGGCGGTAGCTTGTCGGAAACCCAGAGTCTTTACTTGATCCAGGATATGTGATGTATATCCTATTCCATAGTGATCAATAAATCGACTAATAAGTCGTTTCATGGCAGTTCCGTCTATCACTTTATTGTGAAAGACCTGAGTGGGTCGTTCTGCCATCAGTACCTCCATATTGCGCTGAGTAGAATTTGACAATGGGTTTGAGTCAGTGATTGGAAAACTTCCTTTTATAGATCTTGATTCACGTAGAAATTCCGCAATTCTAGTCCTAGTTAACCCGGTGAGACTCGAATTCCCGCTGGTAGCATAGAATTACAACAGCCCTGCCAAAACCCTTGTATGGCTTCTTCTATTTCTCGATAAAGAGAAATATGACCAAGAGTGGTTCGAATATATATATAAAGAATTTCTTTTTTTATACTTCTTACTATTAGATAGTGTCCATAAATCTCATAATAGGTCCCCAAAGATTCATAGTGAATTTCGATGGGAGTTTCTCTTGCAGCAATAACGCGTTGATCTAGTCGCCACCGCAGCCACAAAGGACTACCTAAATTGATTCGTTTTTGCCGATAAGCTCCAATTGCATCATAGGCATTACAAAAAAAGGGTTCTTTTATTTTTGTATACTTATTATCTTCATTTTGATAGTTTCTGCGATTACATGGATTATACCTATTTACACAAATACCCCGACGATTTCCACTCGTTAAGACATAGAGTCCACTAAGCATATCTTGAGTTGGTGCAGAAATGGGATCTCCAATAGTTGGAGACAAAAGATTCATATGAGAAAACATAAGTAAACGTGCCTCTGCTTGAGCTTCCAAAGATAAAGGCACATGAACAGCCATTTGATCCCCGTCAAAGTCTGCATTGAAGCCCTTACAAACTAATGGATGTAAACAAATAGCACGCCCCTCCACTAAAATAGGGAGGAATGCCTGTATGCCTAATCTATGCAGAGTAGGCGCTCTATTCAACAATACAGGATGGTCATCCAGAATTTCCTGAAGTATTTCCCATACAATCGGTTTTTTTTTCCGAATTTGACTCTTAGCAACTCCGATGTTCGAAGCAAGATGTTTTCTAATTAGGTCGCGAATTACAAATGCCTGGAAAAGTTCTATTGCTATTTCCCGAGGCAATCCACATCGATGTAATGAAAGTGAAGGGCCGACGACAATGACTGACCGTCCTGAATAATCGACCCGTTTACCAAGCAGAGTCTCGCGAACTCTTCCTTCTTTGCCTTCAATTACATCTGAAAGCGACTTGTAAACTCTATTATGATCATCCCTCATTGGTTGTCCACAAATTCCATTATCAAGAAGTGCATCCACGGCTTCTTGTAGCAATTTTTCCTGAGATATTATTAATTCTTCTGGCGTAGCTATACTTGTTGTTAATAGATCTGTAAGAGTATTATTCCGATAGATAATTCTTCTATAGATTTCATTAATATCCGAGGTCACTAGTTTATCCTCATCTATATGATAGATTGGTCTCAACTCAGGAGGAAGAACTGGTAATAGACACAAAACCATCCATTTTGGTTCTATATTTGTTCGAATAAAATGCTTAGCCAATTCCATGCGTCTAAGCAAAAAATCTTTTCTTCTTCCAACTTTCCGATCTTCCCATTCATTCCCTGTGGGTTCCTCTTCCTCCAATTCTTTCCATTCTACCAATGAAGAATCTATAATAATTCGTAAATCTAGATTGGCTAATTGTTGTCTGATAGAGCCTCCCCCGGTGGACATCTCTCGATTTCGAAATGTATCAAAGCTTCGGGTAGTAAAAAAAATGGGGATCCTGTATTTCCAGGGTTGGATTTCATATTCCAATAAAC